AAAAAAAAGATTTCAATTTCTCGTCTTAAATGAAAGGAATGCATTAAATTCAGTAGTATCCTAAGGGGCCCGCTAGTATGAGTATGGTAGAAAGATATCTCTTTCTACCATACTAGCCATTATGGTTATTTTAATGTATAAAGATACAAGTGAAATATCTTAATATAAAGAAATCCACCTATATCTCTCTTTTTCTTTATAAACGTCAATATAAATGAAATAAAATATGAAATGTATGTACATACTTTCTCAATTTCATTTGTTTGTTTGATCCATTTAATACGGATAATCCCAATTCGATGGAAGCTTCTTCAGATTTCGAAAGGGGTTACCCCATGAATGGTTAACCGTGTAAACCCTGATATAAAAATAGAAAATGAGTCAATAAAACATACATCCAATTTCTAAAAAAAAAAATATTAAAAAAAATTGCCGAACGGTCTAGAAAACGAAAACAGTTGATACGGGTTGATAGAGTTTGATTATTACCGCAATTAGAAGTATTTCTAGAGTCCACTTCTTCCCCACACTACGAGAGAGAGGGAAAATGTAAAAACTACCATTAAAGCAGCCCATGCGAGACTTACTATATCCATGTGAATTCTGCCCCCTATTTCTATGAATATGAAGAAACTATTCCATTATTGTTCACTAATAATAGTGAAATCACTGGTGCAGAGTCAAAAAAAGGGAGAGGTATTTGGTCACCATTGACGAACTACTCCAAAAATCCACTTATCTTATCTTATAATGAGTTATTCTTAATTATAGAATTTCTAGTAGAATCGACAAGATGTAAACACAAGCAAACGGACATTTTTCGAAGTATCCAAGGAATCTGACTCACATGTAGAAAGAAGAAGACTTTTTCTTTCTTTTATGATTTTTTATTTTTGGAAGTAAAATGAAAGGCAATTCTTAATCTAATCTAATATTTATTGAATGTCTGAGCATTCCGAGACTTTCATGAGTCTATATCCAAAGTATCTTAGGTCCTTTCCAAAACTATTAATTAAATTCCCTCTCTGGCTATCCAATCTAATTGAAAACTCAGTAAATGGAACTAAATTAGTAGTGGCAAGTAAAGATTTACAGATTGCCCTCCACTACTTGAAGTTTTCCTTGAATCTGATAGGCAAAACTTTAGGTTAGATAATAGAACCTCGAGAGCCGGGGGCTTAGAATAACGAAAAGAAAGTATCAAGAGTCTTTTCCTACGTTTGATATTTAAAGTCTGTTGTTGAGGCGGCACCCGGATTTGAACTGGGGAAAAAGGATTTGCAGTCCCCCGCCTTACCACTCGGCCATGCCGCCAAAACGATAGAAACTAGATTCCAATTTTCTTTTTCAACTCCGAAAAAAATATATATATAGATTTTAAGTCACAAAATATAGAATCTAGTACAAACCAGAACCATTAACTATTGACTGTAAATTCATTACCTTTTTTGAATTAAAATTAAAATCTACTTTTTTTTATTTCTAATAATATTAAGAAAATCATTAGAAATACATTTATAACTCATCTATATTGAGTTTTTTTCAATTAAAAAGAAATCTTCTTCAATTTCAATTATAACAGTAATTATGAGTATATGTAAACCCCAGAATCAGAACATACGTTATGTTGTGTTATAGAGCTATAGCTCTATAATGGGGTATTTTATCTCTCTAGGGATGCTTTTGAGGAGTAATTCTCAATAAATTTTTATATTTCAATTTTTCCCTTGACTTGAAGAGAACATTTCCTTTTTGATAAAGCACAGCATGTGCTGTCCCAAATAGAACTGTACCACAATAAAAGAAGAAAAAGAGACATATATATCTGTGCATTCTTTTTTATTTTAATAATAAAAAAATTAATAAATAAAAAAACACAAGTTTTCTTACCTACTTCAATTTTTTGATATTCTAACTATTCTATTCAAAATAGGGAAAAATCAATCTCTTTTCTGCAAATCTTTTTTTAAACAATGAAATACAAATACATGAAAAAGTAAAGTGGTTAAAAAAAAAGTTTTCTATTTATTATATGTTTATCTGCTCGAACAGATCCAATGATGAATAAATTTTTAATGGTATGCAATCGAATTGGAATATGTAATATCATAGGTGAAAATGAAATTACTTTTTTTCTAGTCTTTACAAAACTCCGTAAGTTCCAGTGGTATTTCTCAATTCTGTTCCATGTTGGATCTATTTTTTTTTTTTTAATTCCAATTGAATCTAGTCTCCGTTCATACGTATTTCATACATTCCATATATCTTGGAGTTGGATAAAATTTCATGTGATTCAGTAAACAGAATAGAAATTCCATTATTGCTAGATCGAATTCTATGGATATGATTCGGTGAAGAATGAGAGATGGGATGGGATTTTTTCAATAAACGGATAAATGGGAAATTCAAAAAAGATGCTTGGGGATGAAAAAGAGGGAACATCTACAATACCCGGATTTAATCAGATACAATTTGAAGGGTTTTATCGGTTTATTGATCA